ATAGATAATATACGTATTTGCTTCTATTGTATTACCCTTCTTTTTTTGGCAGCACGGGCTGTGCTCTTTTAAAAATTTTCTATTCAATTCAAAAATATCGGTCTAAGGATTTGACTTTTTGGTTTACATAGGTTCACATATCATATATATATATATAATATATACTTATAATATAAATTAATATAAATAATCGCATAAGAAGTTTTAATCGAAATTGAGAAAGAAGAAGACCGTGAGGTATCAACTCGGATTGGCTTCTGTCATTGGGTAAATCAAATCCAATTTTGCGATTCAAACCGATCATGACTTCACAGTCAGCAATCAACAGTTCAGGGTTCAAATTTGTCCTAAATTTTTAATTTTGCGACTGAAAATCTACATTTTATTTTTCAATATAATATTTAGTAGTACGTGAAAAATAAATCTATTTTAGTATCATTTTGGCGGTATGGCCGAGTGGTAAGGCGGAGGACTGCAAATCCTTTATTCCCCAGTTCAAATCCGGGTGCCGCCTTAAAAAAGTTTTAAAATCCCTTCGTTGGCCGATAAAAACCGTGGAATTACTTTCCAGCACAAACTGAGAAAACAGGCTGTTGGTACTTGCTTAATTCAAAGTATCCGGCTGGGTGGGGTTTTTCAAAAAGATTGTAAATCCTAGATGCAATAAGTTATTCGTGCGATAAGGGGGTTATCGAGACTTCCTAATTCCCCTCTACTACTAATTGAGTGTTTGATGACTGGATCTTGAATTCGATTGGACAACAATTAGAAAATGGAATTCAATTCCAATACTTGTGCAAGGACGGAAGATCCTTTATACACATACACGATATACCGCAAGAATCTATGAATGTTCGGGTATCCACCAATCAATATTCAAAAAGTTAATTGAAGTATCGGAAGGTCAAGAAAAAACTAGACCTTAGTATTACTACATGTTCCATTAGTAACATCCCTTCGCGGGGTTACTACGTATTTTGTTTTGCTTATATTTTAAATTTTATCTTTCCGGATTCGAAATGATATAAAAATCCTTTTCTACAATGAGTGTATTTATTTGATTGGTTTATCAAGAGTTTTCGATCAGAATACTCTTTTTTTGACTATGCTCTATCGATTCGACTATACTATTAGTAGCGAGTAACAATAGAATAATTCCTTGATAGTTATAGGGATAGGGGGCATAATTCACATGGATATAGTAAGTCTTGCTTGGGCTGCTTTAATGGTAGTCTTTACATTTTCCCTGTCACTTGTAGTGTGGGGAAGAAGTGGACTCTAAGGGTATTACTTATTTAGTTGAGAAATCGTGCTATATCAATTGTTTTCTAGATCGTTCTGCAACGCCTTTGTGAACTCTTTAGTAAAAGAGAATCTAATCGAATAAAGTAATGTATTCTATAAATCATACTCTTTCGATCAAAGAGATATTTCGATGTTTATCTCTTTACTGTTCCATTACTGTTACTATTCAAAGGAGAATTTTTTTTTGTTAAGCGCATATGGACTTTCTATGAAAAAAGGTTTGAGTGACAGTGACATATTGCACATTTAACGCACCTTTAGCTAAATCTAATTATCTTAATAGAAATTGTATTTTTACTTTATCGAATCCCATTTCATAGCATGGTTGAGGTGGTACCCTACTCGAGAAGTGCTCGCGAAACTCTTTAAGGTTTGCTAATTATTTTATTACTATTAAAAATAGGATAATTAGAACCCTAAAAGATAAGCATAAGAATAAAATGATTTTTTCAGATTGATCAAAATAAAAACAAATAAATATATTAAATAAATAAACTGGGATGATATAGCAATTCCATGTATGGAATTGCTATCCACATAAGCATACATGAAGATAATACGTTTAATCCATAATGATACTAATATGTAGATCATATGGTAGAAAGATTCATCTATTTCTTTCTACTATACGATTTCTATACTGGATACTGGGAATTGTAGTCGTCTTATTTCAGTTAAAGTTTAAGACGCGAAACTTGTTTTCAGTTTATTTCGTGAATTCTTGAATTAATTAATTATTTTGACTGACTGTTTTTACATAAATGATAAGTAAAAAGGCGGTAGGAACTAAAATGAATAGTGCAGTAGCAATAAATGCAAGAATATTTACTTCCATAATATAAATAAAAAATCAAATTTAACAATAACCCGGGATTTAATCCCATAGAGATGACAAGCCCCTATCATGAATAACAATATCTGAATTCTGAAATGAATTCGTCGTCAAAAATGGAATAGTATAACATAGGAAGTTTGTTTAATCATACCGAACCCCAACTTAGATTCCTGATCTAATCTGTTCTTTTTTTTGTATTACCTTACATCTCCCGTGTATAATTATCCGATGAAGTATCACATGATCACCTTTCCCCATTATTAACAATGTATTTAGTTGATCCGACGGGACTGACGGGGCTCGAACCCGCAGCTTCCGCCTTGACAGGGCGGTGCTCTGACCAATTGAACTACAATCCCCAGGAAATAAATAGGCGATCTAGCAGAAATTTGGATTCTTTTTTATCTCCGTATCGAGTATTTTGTTTTGTAAGGAGGGGTTTATACCCCCTCGTGGTAGATTTTTGGGCCGAGCTGGATTTGAACCAGCGTAGACATATTGCCAACGAATTTACAGTCCGTCCCCATTAACCGCTCGGGCATCGACCCACAAAGAATCACTTTTAGGCTTGTTGGTAATCCACGATCAACTTCCTTTCGTAGTATACCCTACCCCCAGGGGAAGTCGAATCCCCGCTGCCTCCTTGAAAGAGAGATGTCCTGAACCACTAGACGATGGGGGCTACTTGCATAACCGCTATCATACTATGATTATAATATAAATATTTTTTTAATTGTCAATATAATAGAATGATATGATTAAATACAAGGGATTTTTCACCATAGTAGAGAATCTTTTGGTTTGTGATTCATATTCATGAATTATTCATTAGAATCGAGAATCGGTATTCTCCACTCTATTCTAGATATTAAAGATATATCATTTCGTCTAATAGAAATAGAAAAAACCATAAAACGAGATATTCTTAATCTCATCATTGAATTTTATCCCAGATTTGCTAGGTAAATCTATTATTTTATTCAAAATTTTCTTATTCAAGAATAAGGCATTAGCAACCAAAAGTCTACTGCTGCTGTCTGTATTTCTGTATATGATATGTAATATAATATGTACATATAGATATATTATCGACATAACGATCCATTGAGGAATTAAATGAAATAAGCCCCTTTAACTCAGTGGTAGAGTAACGCCATGGTAAGGCGTAAGTCATCGGTTCAAATCCGATAAGGGGCTTTGGTTTTTTCATAAAATTGCAACCATAGTATTTCTATTCGCCCTTCAATATAGAAATAAAAAAATCAATATTTCTAGTAAAAAGTCACTTAAGGGGATAAGACATTACAGTATTAGTATACTGAGTTAGAATTAGCGTATAATAATTAGCAAGTTAAACAAATGATAAGTTACCTCTTGAATGAACAAACTACATAGCCCTCTTTTCCAGTGTATCAATCAAATCCACGGGAAAGATTAGAAATAAAAATAAGAAAAAGTAAGTGGATCTGACTCGTTGAATCATGACTATATCGGCTATTCTGATATAAAAATTTGAAAATGGATCCTTTTTTTATTTCATTTCTTTGACTCCGAAAGAATTTATAGATATTTCCCATTCAATCCTATATTTCTATATTATATAGATATAGTAGGAAAGTAGGAAGAAATTGTTATTCTGTTCCTAAAAAGATAAAATAAAAAGAGAAGGGTTTCTTTAAAGTCACAACAGAACATAAGAGCCACTGCTACTAGCTCTCTTTCAGATCAGGAATTCATGTACCAAAACTTTTGTATCCGATATTTTTGTTCTGACAGTGAGACAGAAAATGGATGTGAAGGGGAGACTTTCTTTTAAAGTCTCCTTTTTTATTTTTCACAGGAGTCTTCGATTTATCTTAAGGAAGGGGAGATAGAACGGACATAGAATAAGAATAAAAAATAGAATACTGTAATGTAATTTAGTATACATAGAAATTTGAAGAGTCTAGAAATATCTTTTTTTTATTTATCAATCTCGTGCAAAAGATCTCTTAATTAATGAAGCAGGACGCTGAGGGTCGGTTGTTTTTAGAATAGTTCTTTCAAAAGATATTCATCTATCTGATTGGTGAGTCATAAGAAGACAATTCACGTTTCATATACTTAGTAATACTAAGCTAAGAAGAAATAATTCAACTTAGTTCATGGATTTATCTAGGAAAAATTTAGAGACCCATAATTGGATTTTTATCTTCGAAACCCATTGGAGTGAGGCAATGCAAGAGAAATCATATAGAGTGAATCTTCGGACGCCTCGAGAATGATATGAGGTGCTCGGAAATGGTCAAAATCATTGAATAGGAGGATCACTATGACTATAGCCCTTGGTAAATTTACCAAAGACGAAACTGATTTATTTGATATTATGGATGACTGGTTACGTAGGGACCGTTTCGTGTTTGTAGGCTGGTCCGGCCTATTGCTCTTTCCTTGTGCCTATTTCGCTTTAGGGGGTTGGTTCACAGGTACAACCTTTGTAACTTCATGGTATACCCATGGATTGGCTAGTTCCTATTTGGAAGGATGCAATTTCTTAACTGCCGCAGTTTCCACGCCTGCTAATAGTTTAGCACATTCGTTGTTGTTACTGTGGGGTCCTGAAGCACAGGGGGATTTTACTCGTTGGTGCCAATTAGGTGGTCTGTGGACTTTTGTTGCTCTCCATGGCGCTTTCGGCTTAATAGGTTTCATGTTACGTCAATTCGAACTTGCGCGGTCTGTTCAATTGCGACCTTATAATGCAATTGCATTTTCTGCTCCAATTGCTGTTTTTGTTTCTGTATTCCTGATTTATCCACTAGGTCAATCTGGTTGGTTCTTTGCACCTAGTTTTGGCGTAGCAGCTATATTTCGATTCATC